GTGGGATGATGAATCTATTTCTTCGCCTCTTTGCCAATAAATCAGAATTCTCGTCGAGAATGGCCGTATAGCTGAGATTCCAAAGACTCGTACATCTGATTCGATTAAGTTCTGACGAATTAGGAATCCCGCCCCCCCTTTGTTCAGAAAACTCCAAACTAAGGAGTTTGGGTCTCGCTTGATTATTCGTTACCGCGGAGTTCGAAATATATCTTCGTTGGCCAGAACGAGAATGAGCGTTCAGTTGATCTTGATCCTTGTGGATCGAAAGGGAGACGAGACTAGATCTCCACGGCTCCCCTAATAATATCCATAAATGACTTGTTTTTGGTAAGAGATGAACATTACCATATGTAAATTCCGATGCATGATATACATCGGTATTCCAATGCATTTCGCCCTCTGAATCGGAATAAATATGTTTTCGAACCTTCTCTTTAACACTCAACGTGGCTGTTCCCGCGCGCATCTCAGCAATCACTTGCTCTGATTCTACATATTGATCGTTTTGAACTAAAAGAAAACTTTTGGACGGAATACGCACATTGTGTATAATATCTTCACTCTCAATAGTTACATACACGTCTATTGAACATAGAAAGGCAGGATGTCCATGACGTGTACGTGTCGGATGAACCAAATCCTCATTGAATTTGATTTTTCCATTAGAAGGGGCTCGCACATGTTCTGCAGTACCTCCAGTGAATACGCCGCCGGTATGAAAAGTTCGTAATGTTAATTGAGTGCCCGGTTCTCCAATAGATTGACCCGCAATAATACCTACAGCTTCTCCCAATTCGACCAAGTCGCCATGAGTCGGACTCCATCCATAACATAATCGACAGATCCAAGATGTACTTCTACAAGTAAAGGGAGTTCGAATAGATATTGATTGTGCTCGAAAGGTTATGACTCGATTGACAAGTCCAATCCCAATATCTTGATTTCTAGTGGCAATGCATCGCGAACCTATATATATATCATCCGCTAATACACGACCAATTAAGGTTTGGATAAACATCCTTTCCTGCATCATTGCATTTCGCGCTTGAGGACTCACAGACATACCCCGGACGGTGCCACAATCTGTTCGACGTACAACAATGTGTTGAACTACTTCCACAAGTCTGCGAGTGAGATATCCAGCATCCGATGTTCGTACAGCAGTATCCACAACTCCTTTACGGGCTCCGTAGCAAGAAATAATATATTCTGTTAAAGAGAGTCCTTCGCGTAAATTGCTTTGAATGGGTAAATCAATCATTTGTCCTTGCGGATCCGACATTAATCCCCGCATACCTACTAATTGATGTACCTGAGATGCATTTCCCCGAGCTCCCGAAAAAGACATTATATGGACTGGATTAAGTGGGTCGGTCATCCTAAAATTAGGATTCATTTCTTGTCGCAAATATTCACTTGTAGCATACCATATCTCAATGGATTGGCGTAATTTTTCTACCGCATGTACATTCCCATACTGATGCTGTTTTCCCAAAATGAAACTTTCTTGTTCCGCATCTTGAACTAGCCATCTCTTAGAGGGTATTGTTAAAAGATCATCAATTCCTAATGAAATGGATGTAGCAGTAGCTTGTTGGAAACCCAGCGTCTTTATTTGATCCAGGATATGTGATGTATATGCCATTCCAAAGTGATCTATTAATCTCCTAATAAGTCGTTTCATAACAGTTCCGTCTATCACTTTATTGTGAAAGACCAAATTGGCTCGTTCTGCCATAAGTACCTCCATATTCTGTTGAGTAGGATGATTTGAGTCAGTGATTGGAAAACTTCCTTTTCTCGATCGTGATTCGCGTAGAAATTCTTCAATAATTCGGGTCCTAGTTAAACCAGGGAGACCCGAATTTCCATCGGTCTCATCGAATTACTTAGCTTAGGAATCATAGGAACAGGCCTGGGAAAACCCCTGTATGGCCTCTTCGATTTCTCGATAAAGAGAAATATGACCAACAGTGGTTCGAATATATATATAAAGAATCTCTTTTTTTATACTTCTTACTATTAGATAGTGCCCATAAATCTCATAATAGGTACCCAAAGATTCATAGTGAATTTCGATGGGCGCTTCTCGTGCAGAAATAAGGCGTTGATCTAGTCGCCACCGGAGCCACAACGGACTATCTAAATTGATTTGTTTTTGCCGATAAGCTCCAATTGCATCATAGGAATTAGAAAAAAAGGGTTCTTTTGCTTTCGTATACTTAGAGTTAGTATTGACAATTCTTTCATTTGGATAGTTTCTACGATTCCAAGGATTATACCTATTTACACAAATACCCTGACGATTCCCACTCGTTAATACATAGAGTCCAATAAGCATATCTTGAGTGGGTACGGAAATGGGATCCCCAATAGCTGGAGACAAAAGATTCATATGAGAAAACATAAGTAAACGCGCCTCCGCTTGAGCCTCCAAAGATAAAGGCACATGAACCGCCATTTGATCCCCGTCAAAGTCTGCATTGAATCCCTTACG